ATCTTTTTAGGTCTATGCTCTACTCCGGGTAAAGATCTGCCCGATTTGGATTTGCACATATAGGACAAATCTTCCCATCACCATTTCTTTTTGTTATGACTTTACAAATAACAAACAGCAATCATTTATGATACATGTAGTAATCATAGATATATTACCAATTGGGTTTTTTCTAAACGGAGCCTGGATACTTCATTTTTTAGTCCAACCAAAGCCAACCATAAATTATTCTAATTGATAATAGTACTATGAATCTCCCCAAAGAATGCATCTAATTGCACTTCACGCTCCAATTTTTTGATGATTCAATTTCTCTTTCTTGGGCGAAACAGAGGATATCTCGATCGGGGGAGAGAACGGGGAAATCCCATATGACCCAATATATCTGACAAGTCGCACTATACGTCAACCCAAGATGCATCTTCCTCTCCAGGACTGCGGAAAGGTACTTTTGGAACACCAATAGGCATGAATTGAAAGAAAAAAGAACTAAATACTATATTTCACTTTGATGTGGAAACGTAACAATATGGTTTTATTGTCTTTATAATATTGGCTTTATCATATTTATTTTATCCATAAATTAGAAAAATTTAGAAAGAAAGACAAAATAAATAAAGGAAAATTTTTACGAATAAGTCCTTCTAATGATAAACATTTACTCATAGAAAATGGTACCAACCCCCCATTGCGTATTGGTACTTATCGAGTATAGAATAAATCTGCTTCTCTTTGTTCCTACGAACAGAATTATTCCATTATTACAAACAGAATAGAATAAATAGTAACCTAGCCCTTCTTAGGAAATAATCCACCGAACAAGGGAGGTCCATAGGATAGTCATAGTATAGTTTTTTTCAATGCAATAAAGTTACGTAGTGTCTATTTTTCTTTGATAAAGGGGTATTTTCCATGGGTTTGCCTTGGTATCGTGTTCATACCGTTGTATTGAATGATCCCGGCCGGTTGCTTTCCGTTCATATAATGCATACAGCTCTGGTTGCTGGTTGGGCGGGCTCGATGGCTCTGTATGAATTAGCAGTTTTTGATCCTTCTGATCCTGTTCTTGATCCAATGTGGAGACAGGGTATGTTCGTTATTCCCTTCATGACTCGGTTAGGAATAACCAATTCATGGGGAGGTTGGAGTATCACAGGAGGGACTGTAACGAATCCGGGAATTTGGAGTTACGAAGGTGTAGCTGGGGCACATATTGTGTTTTCTGGCTTATGCTTTTTGGCAGCTATCTGGCATTGGGTCTATTGGGATCTAGAAATATTTTGTGATGAACGGACAGGAAAACCTTCTTTGGATTTGCCCAAGATCTTTGGAATTCATTTATTTCTCTCCGGGGTGGCTTGCTTTGGTTTTGGTGCATTTCATGTAACAGGCTTGTATGGTCCCGGAATATGGGTGTCCGATCCTTATGGACTAACGGGAAAAGTACAACCTGTAAATCCGTCGTGGGGCGTGGAAGGGTTTGATCCTTTTGTTCCGGGAGGAATAGCTTCTCATCATATTGCAGCAGGTACATTGGGCATATTAGCGGGTTTATTCCATCTTAGCGTCCGACCGCCACAACGTCTATACAAAGGATTGCGTATGGGAAATATTGAAACCGTACTTTCCAGTAGTATCGCAGCTGTCTTTTTTGCAGCTTTTGTTGTTGCTGGAACTATGTGGTATGGTTCAGCAACTACCCCCATCGAATTATTTGGCCCGACTCGCTATCAATGGGATCAGGGTTACTTCCAGCAAGAGATATATCGAAGAATTAGCGCTGGGCTAGCCGAAAATCAAAGTTTATCAGAAGCCTGGTCTAAAATTCCTGAAAAATTAGCTTTTTATGATTATATCGGCAATAATCCGGCAAAAGGAGGATTATTCAGGGCAGGCTCAATGGATAACGGAGATGGAATAGCGGTTGGATGGTTAGGACACCCTATCTTTAGAGATAAAGAAGGCCGTGAGCTTTTTGTACGTCGTATGCCTACTTTTTTTGAAACATTTCCAGTCGTTTTGGTAGACGGCGATGGAATTGTTAGAGCTGATGTTCCTTTTAGAAGGGCAGAATCGAAGTATAGTGTTGAACAAGTAGGTGTAACCGTTGAGTTCTACGGCGGTGAACTCAATGGAGTCAGTTATAGTGATCCTGCTACTGTGAAAAAATATGCTAGACGCGCTCAATTGGGTGAAATTTTTGAATTAGATCGTGCGACTTTGAAATCCGATGGTGTTTTTCGTAGCAGTCCAAGGGGTTGGTTTACTTTTGGGCATGCTTCGTTTGCTTTGCTCTTCTTCTTCGGACACATTTGGCATGGTGCTAGAACCTTGTTCAGAGATGTTTTTGCTGGTATTGACCCAGATTTGGATGCTCAAGTAGAGTTTGGAGCATTCCAAAAACTTGGGGATCCAACTACAAGAAGACAGCCAGTCTGATACAGGACTGCTTTGGTATCTTTCCCCTCTATTTTCTTTTTGGGGGGAATTTTATATAGAG